GTTCCATCCAAGCTCGGTTTTGTCTGAATCTTCGTGGAAGAAGAAGAAGCGGTTCACCAGCCACTACATCTGTAGATCCCACCAAATCATTAAACCTGGCGGCTGCTCGCTCTTTGATCAGTGATTCACCGGCCACTAGATCGATGAAGAATCTCTCCAAAATCTGCTCTTTGATCAGTGATTCACCGGCCACTAGATCCAGGAATCCCACCCTATTCTCAAACCTGGTGGCTCGGTTGATTGGCACTCCTGTAGGCTCATCTTGCATACAAATTCTGGGAGTCCCAAGTCCTGCATCCACCAAGAACATTTCTTCCCTTAAGCGTAAAACTTCAGATTGTAAGGCGTTTCCCCTACATAAGAAAAAACTGGAATTAGATCTTGGAAATAATCGACTCAAATAGATGCTCATCATAACCTTTCCTCTGATCAAGCTCATCATAACCTTTTTTTTGATCTTCTTCTTCGTGTTCTATTGATCAGAAGCATCCAGCAGCGCCTCGCCGGTTTAGAATTCGAACACAAAATGGCCAAAGAATCAATTAGTAATATGCCTTCTATTGCCAAAAGACCTTATCTTCTCCTCTTGGTAAAGAGAGCCTCCATTTCGAGTTCGACAAAGTGAAAGAATCGATTCGATCATTCAAGTCGGATAGCATTTATCTACGCTAGGATCCGACCTACATGAACTTCTTTCTTCTCTTATGATATTTCTATCAAGCGAAAAAAAGAAGCGACTACCTTACTTAAGCAATTATCAGATCGATCTTTGAAGGACAGGATCTTTTTTTATGGTTGACACCTCTTGGAAACCAAACCGGAAAGAGAATTGATGAAAGTTCGTCCAATGGCAGCTCTTGACCGGTATTAGATAGCTGCCAGAAAGAATGACTCTTTGCACGAAGAGTGAGATGCGAGAAAAAGTCAGTCTGCGTTCAAGCGTTTTACTAGAACTTCCTCAGTTAACTCGGGTAATTCAATTTCTTGAATAAGCAAGGAATAAGCGCTACTAGTCTTTTCGGAAACTGCTGCTAAGATCCAAAGTTACATAGATTTCTCTCTTTTAGTGTGGGGGCATTAGTAAAAGGCCTAAGCGGTCTTAGCTCCTTCTCTGGTCTTGCCGCCCTTGCCCCTCTTCTCTTTTCTCTTCTTTTAGAAGCTGTCTGTGATCGGAACTTCTTTCGCTTTGAACGACTCCGGTCCTTTTGAATCTGTTAAATGGCTAGTCGAAGGTAAAGGAAATGAAAAAAAAAAGTAACCAGGAACGAGAATATCAGAGTCGGCATTACAAGGATAGATGGGATTAAAGGCGAAGACAAGGCTGCTGTTTAGCAAGATAGCAACCATTGAACTAGGCAATCGGCAATCCAGCTGCCATCCATCAAGAGCGAAGGATGTGGCATCAGGTAGTTCTTTGAACCGAGGCATGTAAGCCCAAAGGTGGATCCAACTGGAACGATTTCACTCTCTATGAAGGAACATGTAGGACAAAAAGCCGGAGTGCCCCTTATTTTATGTCTACTACCAGTTCTTCCTACCGAACTACGACCCATCCTTCAGATAGATGTAAGCTAATGAGCTCGGATATTAATGAACTCTATTGAAGAGTTATCTCTCGGAACAAGACTCTTACCGATCTATTAACAACAAGTAGATCTACACCGGGGGAATTAGTAATGTGTCAAGAGAAATTGGTGCAAGAAAGCGTGGATACAATTCTTGATAATGAAATCCGCAGAAAACCAATGAGTTCATAAGTCTCATGTCAGAGCTTATTATAAGTTATAAGAAGTGAGAGCTTCCAAAAGCAATGTTCATAAGAAAAGCAAAAAAGCTCTTTATCATCAAACTGACTCTCATTTTAGTTTAATCCTTCTTCGATCGGAATAGGGAGCACTTGGAATCAAATGAATTCGGACAAAGAAAGTGCGGAGTCACTAGTCCCGCTAACGTGATAATCGGGTTATGTTGGGCTATTCTCTAGTCACATCTGGGAAGACTCTCACGTCTACATCATAACACCAAGACGGATTGTATGAAGAGATTGATTTTCATTTTCGGATCGCCGCTCAAAAATAGGTGGAGTTCGCCCCTTGAAGGATAGTTAAGTGTTGCAATAGGGGGTTGTTTAGCGAACGGGAAGCAGTCTCCATACCAACATAGAAGGCTTTGCAGCTATCCAGAACCAGAAGAGAGCCTTACTCTATGGAGGTGCTAACGCTTTACTAATATAATATAATGAAAAAGTAAAAGCTCTTCTTCTGTTCTACGAATCTAACTAATCTATACTACTAACTATAATCAGACTAGGTCTTCTAGAGTGAACTAGCATAGCGGAGTGAGATATATCGAAGAATGAACTTAGCCTTCAACCACAAATGGGGTCCTTTAGGCAGCCGATTGCCCCTTTGCTTCCACTGACTTACGTCGTGAAAACCCGTCAATGAAATAATGAAATGAAGAGAAGGGCTTTTCCCATCCTATGAGCCCTGCGAGCTCACGAGTCGTCAGTCACTCGGAGGATTTTATCGACCGGAACGCAGCGATGAAAGGCAAAGACTAGTATTTAGCATATAGCTAAGAGAAGACGGGGCTGTCTCTGTTACAATCGTTTATAGTCCTTGTCCTGAAAGCTTAGTGAGGAAAATCCTCGACAGAGAGGAAGTTTTTCTTTTAATGTTTTAAGGATGGCATATGATTAACTAGCGCAGGAGAGAGAGTTTGGCATTTCCTCGCTCAATCTCATATCAGTCAGTCGTCTTACTGTTGTCGAATAAGCTCTTAGGCAGCTGTGTGGGAAAGCGAGTAGAGGAGACCCCACCCCATTCTGTTACCCTTTAGGGGAAAGAATCATTGTTCCCCCAGCGGAAGACTCACCAACAAAATCCGTCGTCTTGCCTGTCTCTTTCTGCAATGAGTTTAGTGCCGAGATTGCCTACTCATCCATTAAACTTTACTGTTCCGTACTAAATTCCTTTGTTCACCAATCAACTGAAGAACCAATTAGTTGTAGCAGCACCTGCGACTGAAAAAGTAGCCCCGGAAAACATTCAAAAGAAGAGGTCTAGGGCTGGTTCCGGAAAGGGATCGAAGAGAATGTAGTTCATTCAAGGCTCAGACAGAATTAGTTAGAAGCACCTCTTTCTATTGATATTGACTTGATGTGATGCTCTCTTCTCTCGCCCGTAAACCATAGGAAACATCCGCAGCAGACATCTTCAAAAAAGCTGGTTGGAGTTTGGGCAGTTGGTCGGAAAGTACCTAGTTCAGTGACGCCTATTGCCTTCGTCTTATTCAAACGTTATTGGCAGAATGCCTTCAATCTAGTCTTGAAGCAAGGAACCAATCGTCATGCTTAACATACACGTTTTGTAGAACTTATGCCCCTCCTCTCTTTAAGTAGAATCAGGCTGAGCGATCTACTATGAAGATACAATAGGAAGGAAGATACAAATATAGAAGAGAGAGTCTCGCATCCCAAGTGGAACACAGAATTCATGCTCAACACAACCTAATTGGTGAGCGGATGACCTCCTTAGTTATTAGCAGCCAAACCCACTTTATTACGATTTTCCATTTTTTATACATAGTAAAAAAGAGGTCCTCAGGTCAACTCGCTTAAAAAAAGTCGATATTCAGTTGCTGTTCCGTAAGCCCTATTCACTCCGTCATGATACGAGGAATGAATCTCAGCAGGGGCCCATCAGCCCCATCTTTGAAAAGAGAAGAAAGATATGCAGCTTGCTTGCGGCTTTTAAAGGGATCTTTCCTTCCTTCTCTACCTACTTCTCAATACCCTCTGCCCCTTGGAAAAGAGCCCGAGGCACCTCTTTACTGATAAAAAGAATAGATAGAAAGAATGGGTTGGCTTAATACATGATTTGAACCACTAGCATCTACTTTCGAACCATTCGCCTCTACTCTTTGTTGTGAAGCTCATTCCCCGATCCCTACATCAAATGAGTCTGTTCTACGCTTTTAGGGTCGAAAGACTAAACCAAGACAAGTGAGCTAATGATGTCTCCTTCATCTTCAGATGAAAGCAGAATCTGAAATACATTGAGATCGCCGAAAAAGACACACAAAACTAGGAGAAGGAAGCAGCACCCTTTATAACCGCCATATATCCATCGATTAAACTGGATTACTGTATCAGGATCTAACAAATACCTTGGCGTAGTCGTCAAATCCCAACCAGCTCCCATATCATAACACTTCCAGATTAGGCCGAACTTGATCATATCCAGATCTTTAGTTGACCTTCTCCAAGTTGTGCTACACATAGGAACATCCATAAGTTGATCTAAGGATACATCCTCAGACAACGCAACCGTATAATACCAGGAACACCATTTGAGCCACATTTTAACCCAATTGTGGATTACAGTGTGCTCTAAGATATCCCTTTCTTTATCGAACACCATCTCTTCAGGGAAGAGACGTATCTCCTTAGGTTTTAATTCCTTTCGGAGAAAATCCACTATCTTCCCCTTCAGATAAGGATTGAGAGGCTTCCCTCTTCCAATCCAATATTCTAGAGGTAGTGGATGTGACCGGTTTGGCTTTTGTGCAGCCGCCTTCAATCTTTCCCATCTTTTAGATTGGGTAGAATAAAGACGCGAACGAACTCTAAAACCAGCACCGCCTAATCTTTGTAAAACCGATATTCCTATCGGATACTTATTCGACACAGTGCAGAGTCCAAGAGTTGTCCTACAGGACAATAATAACCTTAAAGATATTGGAGATAAATCAATTTGCATCGATTTAACCCAAAACTTCTTGGCAAACTCAACGGCACCAGTGTCCGATACGATAGACTTAGCATCAGAAATAGTAACGCCGAGCCGATCCAGTAATTTTCTGTACTGCAGGGCCACTTGTTTATCGGTGATTAGGATATCATCACCTAACAAAGCGTAGTCCTTAAATGGACGATTAAGATGCGGGTATGCTTTCTTCGCCGCTAACCACACTATATAGTGATGGGACAACGAAAAGAGAGACCATGATCCGTAGTAACCTAACGGCTGACCACAAAGAAATGCAATCTCATACATTCTTTTAGTGATTGGTTTCCCAACCATAAAGGTGTTGAGACCCAAAGAGCTGTTGACTATTGAAGATGCAAATGTAGACCCAAACATACAAGACATAAGGGAATACATAACACTCAATGGCCAACGGTCCGTTGCCGATTTCAAGTCAAAGGAATAACATTCATTCTTCTTTCCTCTTCTCAATTTCAGCAAGGGACGCTCTTGGTCGAAAGTCCCATCCGTTGAAATACGAGATAGAACTTCCATTGCCCACTTATGGACAGGAAACAGAAGTCGCTGTTTTACATAATTGCAAATAGCGAACAACCGTCTCTTACCACCTCCCTGAATGGTCTGACTCAACCTACCTGTTACCAATGGCACATTTCTATATGGATATAAATAACCATCAAAATGTGGCCCTACGGCTCTCTCAAAATATTCAAGAGACTCATTGGCAAACAGAAGGAAGCAGCACCCAACTCGATGAATCTGAAGCAGCAGATCTGCAAGACTCGGTCCTTCTTTCTTCTTTCTCAGTTTAAAGAGAGGAGAGGAAGGGAGAAGCGAACGGTTTTTGATCATTTTATTGACGAGATTTTCAATGAAAGCTGAGATGGGGTAAGTGTGAAGAGTCAACTATTGCCCTACTTTTATTATTTCTTAGAAGAATGGCCCCGGTATACTCCTAAAAAGGCGATTCTCGCTCTACTGAATCGAAAGAATGACTCCCGCGTTTGGAACAGATAAGTTCGATACAGATAACAAAGAATAGAAATTGGAGAGCAGGTGCCTTTCCCTAGTGGAAGCCCTCCCAGCCCAAAGGAAAATGCCCAGATTATTTGAAAAAAAAAAAAGATGCGTCAGTCACGCATCCTAATTGGTGAGCTTATGCCGGCCATAGTTCCTTCCCTGCTCTTAGTTTGCTTTAAAGGCACCATTTTCGCGAGTAAAAAGAACATGTGGTTAACTGAATGGATCACAGGTTGCTGCTCCACAGTCTGAGTTCCTTGGTTCGCCCTTCCAGGCTTGGCTCCAGTCTCTACGGGCTCAGCAGCAGCTTCTTGGGATGGGCCACCAGCTTGAGGCTGTTCCTGATGCTGGACTTCAGCAATGGTAGCCACTGCTTCTTCAGTCTGAGAATCCGCCTCTTTGTCGCTTGCGGCCTGGGCGGCTCGGTTCGGCCGAGCCTGTGGGCGTGGTGTTTTGTCCGTAGTTGGATCGGCAAATCGATTGGCGATTTGCCTTGCTTGGCTTACTTGCTTGATTGAAAGAGTTTTCCCGTTGGACAGCTACTATGAATAAATGGATTGCCTCTATTGAACCTAGCCTTACTAAATATCCTAAGAAAAAAAGCCAGCTGCTGCAAGTGTGCTTGAGAATGAGTTCACGCTCTTCTTGTTACAGTAAGTGCTGCAATTGAATCAGCTCTTGATGCAATAGAATAGGAGTTCTTGGTGTAAGCGTAACCGCAGTTGACTAAATATCCGCCGTGGTTGAATCACAAGGAAGAAAGAGGGTAGCGTAGGGTAGAGTAGATTCGACGGTATGCCACAAGGTTATCCGAGTTCACAGGTGTCCTTGCTTTCCCTTAATAGTCCGAGGGGAACAGAACTCCCTTGAGATAGGAAAAATAAAGAGTGAGGTAGTGGACAACTAAGAAAGATTATCTTTTCAAGGCTAGAAGTGCTATAAAGGAAAGTAGGTAGAAGAAGGAGACAAGAACTATCTTGCTATACCTGAATCAGTTTGACTCAATGCTTGCACTTGGATCTTTCTCCCCAGCTTCTTTCTACGATTCTAGTCAAGCCCTGCTAGTATGCCTCGAGAGCCTGAGCTACTATTTTCTTTTCCTTACCCATATATCACAGTTAGTACCCTCAAAGCCATTGCCTTTCAAGTAGAGCGTCTTTTCAAGTCAGTCTTGTCCCGCCTGCTCGTTAGCAAGTGCCTCGGGCCCTGCCTCTCTTTTCCAACAATCTCAGCCGAGTGCTTCGTTCCTCTCCTTTTAGGCGAGCTACTTCGTTCCAGCCTTTCTCTTTCTATTTTGAAACACTTTCGGCTTGAACTCTATTCGTTTGAGCTCGCAACCCTTCTCGACCTGTCTTTTCAGACTCATTCCCTTTCTCTTTTGAAACAATCTTAGTTCAAGCACTGGTCGACAGACTGATCTCCAACTAGATTTCCGGAATGCACTCCGTCACAGGGAAGCGCAGGTTCGAGCCCAGCTCGTGAAAAGGCCTTTGCTATTAAAGGAGAATGAGCTTTCTCTATCTCCGCAACTCTAATTGTAACATGATCTGGGGAAGCTGTTCAGTAAGGAAAGATCGTATCCGCGTAGAGCAGCTAGGGCTAGAGCAGCAATCTTATTACTTCCGGCTGACTGAAAGGGAGAATAAGACTCTTTATTTGCCTTAGTTTGCGAAAGACCCCCGGAAATACAAAGAAGAGTAAGAATACAGTTTCTAACAAGTATAAATCTCCAGATTCAGCGAATGGAGCAAGAGCAGGTTTCTCAGCTGGAAGTCATGTCCCCGGCTAGCGGAGAAATGGAACTATCCTTGCGACTTCTTCCCTAGATTCATTCCTTCCTTAAGGGAAGTTCTCATTCGAGGATTTGAGAGGATTCTCATCCGGCTCTTAATCAGCGAAAGAAGGAGTACAAGAGGTCTCACCCGGCGGACCAGTAAACACTTTACCTACGCGACAGTCAAATGAGCATTATACTGAGTCATTGGAAATCGAAGTAAGGGAATTGGAGACTTCCCCAATCGGAGAGAAGAGGAGTGACCTAACCACTTAGGAAGAATCGAAACCATAGAAAACGTTCCAGCTTCGCCGTCCTTACCTTCAATCCAATCTGATTCTGATTCCGCGGAAAGTCTTTCAAGTTCGGATACGATCACCCAATATAACCCTCCTTAACTGCCCTAGCTTCTTGCCCATCGGGCATGGTGGCACATCCTTCTTGATTGGGCATCTTTCAGAGAGGAAACTGCATATGAATCAGGCACACTCTAACCCCTGAACTTCCCTCCTAGAGGCGGGTGCTTTACTTCCTGCTCTTTGTCCATTCGGAGAATAAGGTCTGAAAGGACAACTCTTAATAAGATTAGATGCTCGACCCAAACTATTAAATATCTCCTGATTCTCTTAAGGCCACAAATCACGAAAAGTCGGGCAAGAGCGCTATCAAAGACTGTTTCCCTGGAAGAAGAGCTGGGCAAAGACTAAGGGAATATCTTTTCATCGCTATAAGGCAGATGAAGTTCGACATCAATAAAGAGAAAGACTTTCTTCTAAAATGCGTCATCCCATCTTTCATGCTTCTGGTTCCGTGGAAGGTGAAAGGGCCAGGGACAGAACTCCGGGCACATAACTCCTGGGGGAGCACTCTCCAGGGACATAACAGCATTCTGTCACCGCGAGCTTAGGGCATTGGATTAGGATTCCCCCACCTCATAAAACATCATTTGATGCTTCTGACACATATGATATGAAAGAAGATGAGTCTTTATTCGCCTTATCAGGCATAGTTTCTTTTCAAGAAAGAGGCAGAGGATATGAGCTTGACACCGCAGCTAGGCGTGGTTCCGCAGACTGTATACGTGGTAGGGCCCGCTTCAGAAAGTAGGTTTCCAAGCCCGCAGATTCAAGAGTGAAGTTAGAGGCTGACTAGTGAAACAGGAAATGAAAATGAAAGAAGGTTCTTTCACCTTATATTGATTCTTTGTTCCTGCTTCAACTCATAGATGACTGCCCGAGGATCACTCACTCTACTATAAGACCACTAAGAGGGATTAGATTACCAACCCCTCTTTCTAACTAGAACTTCAGAACAGCTACGCTTGTCGCCCGCTAAAGCAATTGTCGCAGCTCCAGCTGAAGCAATTGTAACTGCTCCGGTGGATCAGAGCTACTCGAAAACCGTGATAGGTGCTTGAGATCAGAACTGCTTACAGCAGCCTTGACCTGGTCCAATGGAAAGGGAAAGCGGAAAGATTGAGCATAAAAAAAAAAAATCTAGAGAATGAGCTATTACGTGCAAACAATGGAAATTCAATAATAAGAGTCTGATCTTCTCGCTTAAGAATATGCGATTCCTCCGGAGTGAAGTTGTTGGGGGGAAGAGAAGATGAGGAAGCTAGTTTAATTGAGGAAGCCACTTTCTTTAATGTATACTAGCTGGTCTACAAAAGCATGACGCATGACGCTTCTCCTTTTTTTAGTCCACTCTCCCTTAGAAAACGGAGCTGCTTGAAAGCAGATTTCGAAATTACATAGGTGAATGTAGAGATCACCGGTGTCCTTGCTTTCCCTTAATAGTCCGAGGGGAACAGAATGGCAGAAGCGAAGTGAAACTATGAACAGACGACTCGATCCTTGACCTCTGCCTGCTCTACTATGGTGAATTGTGTGAACCGTCTCATCTAAAAAACGTCAGATATCAGAGAGGGAACACTTTGATTTAGTTAATTATGTATTAACAGCTAGTACGTCGTTGCTGAGTTAGAATACCCCAAACAGTGTCATTTGAACACTTGGTTAAAAAAGAATTTTGAAGAAAGTCAAGCGCACCAAGTGCGTGTGATAACTAGAAATTCACAATTCTAAAGAGTCTCGAGTTTCCCATAGAAAGCATGTGGCTCAACAGTTTCAAGATTTAGGCAGAGTTTTGGTTATGTCTATCTTATCCACCATATATAACAATTCACTTTGTCCAACACCCAGGAGCAACGCTTAACTTGCAGTTCATGACACAATGGAGCATCTTAGACAAGATGAAATTGAGGATTTGTCATTGTCCCCTCCAGCTGTTGGCTCCATGCAGATTGCTGGAAGCAATGGCTTTGGCCATAACATAGAGTTCATGTCTCAAGCTTACCTCAGAAACAGAAGCTCTGAAATTGATATAGAGGTAGAGGATGATACATCAATTGCTGATAAAGATCAACCCCTCCCCATATTTCTCAAGGTAATTTTTTCTCTAACCAATCTTTCATTTCTCAGAAATGTTTCAAAGAATCAAATTGTTGATATATGTTTCAGAGTTTTGGCTTCTGCCATTTAAATGGTCTTTGAATGCAGTTCGCGGATGTTGAGTACAAGGTGAAGATTAGCCAAGCTTCCTCCAACAATCCTGTCAAGGCAGTTGTATCAAAGGTAGCTTCCCAGTTTGAGCATGACAATTACAAGCAGATACTCAAGGTTCGAAGAAGGAAGGGTGAAATTCTTGCCTTAATGGGGCCTTCTGGCAGTGGGAAAACAACCCTGTTAAAGATATTGGGAGGAAGATTGCAAGAAAATGTCAGAGGAACTGTCACATACAATGACATCCCATATAATACAGCTATCAATAGGAGGTATATTACCTATCCATCAATAATTCTTTTTTCCTTCTCTCTTTCTATTGCCTTAAAACCAAGAATCTAAAAAAGTCTTTCTTTCAATGTACATGATTTTGTATTAACTTCCATACCGAATTGAGCAATGTTGTGCTAGGTGGGTTTCGTGACACAAGATGATGTGCTTTTTCCACAATTGACTGTAGAGGAAGCCTTCGTTTTTGCTGCATTCTTAAGACTTCCAAGCAAGATGAGTCGACGTCAGAAGTATGAAAGAGCTGAAGTGATTATTAAAGAATTAGGCCTGGAAAGGTATGTGAGCTACCTTTCCATGAACTTCCTTCTCGCCCTTGATTACAAAGCACCACAATCTAAAACTGTCAAAAGAAATTGAACATGATTGTTGCAACTGTTCATTCCAACATTTCACAATCATAGATGTCGTCACACGAGAATAGGTGGAGGACTTATTAAAGGCATATCTGGGGGAGAGAGAAAAAGAACTAGCATAGGGTATGAAATCCTTGTTGATCCTTCTCTCCTCTTGCTCGACGAACCAACTTCAGGCCTTGATTCGTCCTCCGCAAGGAAGGAACGAGTCGGTTCCCCTTTCCGTCTTTCGGTAGCATAAAGAAAATAGATTCAAATTGACACCAAAAGAGTGAGAAAAAGGGGGCAAGTGTACATTAGGCCATGTGCAACAAACAAAGTACAAGGATAGCACCGTACCCTCATAGTCCTCAATCTTTGGCACATCTGGATCGGCGGAAACTCACTCGGTCTGCGCGTCTACCGGGGCACCATACTGACTTTTCTATTTATGATAGTTGGAGTGCACTCCACTTCATAAAGAGTGAATAGAATTCACTCTATACCCATATCCCTGGAACAACTGTAAAATAAACTCCATCTTAGTCTACCCGACTTTGACTTTGACTTGAAAGAGTAAGTTTTCGCCTCTGTTGTTGAAAAGTCAGGACCCGTTGGGGAATCTATTCTAGACCCGCCTGCCGGCCCTAAATCTATCTTACTCTTCCTTGGTCTCTTCCACGGATCGGTGGATATGAAATAGAATGAATTCAAGGACAAAGTCGCCGGTATACTGTGATCCAGACCCAGGAAGGGCCAGACATGAATCGGAAAGAGTAACTTTCCTCATAGGAGAAAGGGTGCGCGCTAAAGCTAGAGCAGCTCTTTTTCGCGATATAGGTGTAATTTCATTAATTCAGTACTTAATCCCTCGTCAAACGAATAAAAAAAAAGAAGGTTGGCTTTTCGCCGTGCTCCTTTTTTTCAGTTATAGGGCGGAGAGAGGGAGGCAACTGAAACTTTTAGAGTCGAGTTTACGCTCTTTCCTCCTCTTTCGATAAGCTTTTCATAGCCGTAGTCGTACTCAAGTACCCTTGCAGGGGAATCCACTTCTGAGATGGAGAGAATCCCGGGATGCATATGCTCTTTTCAGGGTTGAAGGAAGAAGTAAGCGCAGCTATTGGACTTCTTTGTGGTATGGCAGCAGTAGCAAAGAAAGAAGCTGCTCACTCTGCTTTACCGAGAAAGGGAGCAGTGAGAAAGGGGCGACTATCATACGGAAATGAAACTAGTAAAGTAAGATGCCGGAACTCTTGCTTTCGTCTTGTCTTTACTCTTCCCCCCATCCTCCCGTCGCCTGTCCGCTCAACTCTGATACCCGAATCTCCTTTTGTTTGAAGTTTATTGGACATGAATGAACCCGAACAGACGTACCCGCTGCTTCTGCTTTCTGCCATATGGGTTCAGTTTCATAATGTTATTACCGGACTCCATTTATTGAATTTGGTCTAGCTATATTACAAGCTTCTGTTTTTACGAGCAAAATCTAATTATAGTAGACAACCTACTTTCTTAATAAAGAGAAGTTGGGGACATAGTAAACCTCCTACTATAAGAGCGATTCCCTGGGACCGGAAGGGGAAAGATTGAATCTTGAAAGACTGAGCCCCCGGCTAGCAAGATCGGGAGGGTTAGTGTCCTCTTAAGAAGGAATACCCAACTTCTGGGGTCAGCTTCGATCACGAGGAGAGAAGAGCGGACCATTGAAAGTCTCAATTCCTATCCGCCCAAGGTAGAGAGTTCGATTTCAAATCCAACGATTTATTGACCTACGAATCTGCTATTACGCAACTCAACCCTTCTCCGCAAACTCTTTCAGTTGTTGGATGCGCAAAACAACCTATTCCCCTTTACGACGACTCGGTGACCTTTGACACGTTACGCCTGGTTGCACGTAATCTTGACTTTCGCCTTTCACTCGTGCAGTTGGACTGACTAGTGACAACAAATTCAACCTTGAGACCGAGCCCTGCCTCTCACCTTTCGGTTCATTGCAAGGAAAGACTAAAAAGAAAAAAGGAAGCTTTCGGCGGACACAAGCCCTCGGGACTTGACACTTGGACACCGGGAAGCTTGCCCCAGGGTCCTTCGTTTGGAACTGCCCTTTTCCTTTCCAAAGTGGAATTCCTCCTTGCTTTCCCCTTTGACCTGTGCCAAACTCCACTTTTGCTGTTGCCAGGTGGAATGATTCATTCAACCTCGGTATCGGCAACCAAGACACCCTTCTCTGTCGAATGAATCTTCAAATCATCATCTTCAAACCACGACTCCGATCACGGTTTCCAGTTGACTTTATCTCAGGTGACAGGGGCAGGAGAACACTTCACAAAATGCGCTTTGACAGCGAGCGAGATCTTTGAAATTCAATCAGAACAGCACTGGGTGGGTAAGATATAGGATTCTTGTCTGAGTCGCGTGGATCACAAAATGGATCTATGATTTCAAGTCCACTCGTTGATTTCGAGAAAACCGAATCAATTGGCTTTCAGCGATGCCTCCAACTCGAGATTTTGATTCATAGAACTGGCCATCAAATGTATATTCATCCATCTATCAGCTGCGTCTTCTTTAGTGAATGAAAGAGGGACTCGTTTCATAGGTAGCAAGGATAGGAAGAAGGGGGAAGGCTGCTGTTGAGGTTTTTATTCCAACTAGCGAGGAAAGGCCTCGTTTTGGTCCTGTAGAATGAATGTGAAAAGCAGAATCCTCAGAATCGTATGATTCAGATACCTGACGAAATGAACAGATAAAAGATCGGGATAGCCGGGATGACCTATTTCAAGATCAGATGATCCACCTCTTTGTCCGCTTGGGAGGGCTAACTCGGATAGGTCAGATACGAGGGAAAGAGCCCATAAAAGAGAGATCGGATGCCCTTTCCGATGCAGTTCACGATGCGGAGCTGCCAACTAGCTAAGCTAGGTAGTTTGTTGTTAGAATATCTATCCTAGTAGGAAGATGGAAAGAATATACTATACACTATAGGAGAGTCAAAGAATAGGCCTGTTGGAACTATATCAAGATTAGAATGACAAGGAATATCCGTATCCGTATATAATAAGTTGGGCTCTATCCTTCCCGCCCACCTCAAACATATCTGGAGGGAAGAATCCGAGGGTAGCCTGATGATTAAGGGACAGGGACACTGTCAACAGGGTATGGTTCTTTTTTATCACCCCGGATGACGCACACTGCTTTAAATAAAGCGCAGTGAATAATGCGCCAGACCGCCTAACCAGTTGAACCGTTCTCTTATAGAACGGGTAAGCCGCAAAAGAATGTTCCTTGCTTCCAGCTATCCTCATGAGTCATTTTTGCTGTAATCTGTCTCTCGATAAGAAGCTTTCTTTTGATCCGGGTTAATCTCGTCTTCTTGAAGAATTACGGATTCCTAAACCTAGTAAGGGAAAGCGATTCTACTCCAATTGCATTCATCAGTTGGATGAGAGTGAGAATAGAAAGGAAGCCGGGAGGAAGAATGGAGTATAGCATTACCTCTAGAGTACAACCCTACTCCTGCGCCCCTCAATCCCATATCTACTACTTAGTCAAGCCCTTAACTACTTCTATATCTTAGAACAACCCTGCTCTCTGATCGACGTTTTATAGTCTTCATATCTATGGAAAGAGGAAGCTAGGAGAGGATTCTAAACAATTCTATCGAGCCGAACAACAAAAAGAGAAAGATAGAATACCTTTCTTAGCTAGCCTAGCGTGCTATAAACCTACAGGGAACAAGAGCCAGATCGAAGACATTCCTTTCATTCTTTTATACCCCTCTCTTCTTAGTTGCTCCTCTTTCTAGGGATCTAATGGTCGTAGACCACCTTCTTGTGACTATGTTGAAGAATTCTTTCCCCCCTTTGAGTTCTCGAGTGAAAGGGTCCAAGCCATAGGAAAATATCCAGTTTCTCTCGCAACATATGACGTTTATCCTGAAGCAGCATTTCTCGAAGTAGCATTCCCATAAGTAGAGGATGAAACCCTTGCTTGTTTATCCCGACGAGGGTTTATGAATCACTCAAACGAGCCTTTCTAGCCGCATCTGAATCGGCATCCCTATCCATATGTTTATGCGCAGGGGCATCCAAATCCGAATCTGTAGAATCTATTGGGGAATCCCCATCCGCACCCGAATTGGCTAAATCTAGTATAGTGGGTCTTGTTCCGATGCGGGAAAAAATCTTTTTAAAAGGCATCTCGGCGAAAGAGGACTGAGAACCATAAGGCGAGCGCCAAAACGCTAG